TTAAGAGGTCATTATCAATACGATTTATCTCAGATTACATGGTCTAGATTAGTCCCACAAAAATGGCGAAATGGGATCAATCAATGCCATACGTCTCAAAATAAAGATTTAAACAAATGGTATTCCTATGAAAAAGACCAATTACTTGATTACAAAAAAAAACAAAATTCGAAAGTATATTTATTACCAAATAAAGAGGAGAATTTTCAAAAAAACTATAGATATGATCTTTTATCATATAAATATATTCATTCTGAAACTAAGAAGAACTCCTATATTTCTAGATCATCATTAGAAGCAAATAAGAACCAAGAAAATTCCACCAGAAATAAAGAAAAATTTTTTAACATACTCAAGAATATTCCCATCAAGAATTATCTAGGAAAAAGTGATATTATATATATGGAAAAAAATACAGATAGAAAATATTTGGGTTGGAAAATTAATACAAATATTAAGGTTGAACCTAATAAGGACCAAATAATGGATAAAATTCATAATAATGGTCTTTTTTATCTTCCGATTGATTCAAATTCCGAAATCAATTACAAAAAGGTCTTTTTTGATTGGATGGGAATGTTTTTTGATTGGATGGGAATGAATAAAAAAATCTTAATCTTAAATCGCCTCATATCGAATCCGAAAATTTTTTTCTTCCGAGAGTTTGTGATACTTTATCATAAATATAAAGAGAAACCTTGGTTTATCCCAAGCAAATTACTTCTTTTTAATTTGAATATAAATCCAAATTTTAGTGAAAATAAAAACATCAACGGAAAGCAAGAGGAGGATGAGGATTTTTTTGGAAAGCAAGAGGAGGATGAGGATTTTTTTGGAAAACAAGAGGAGGATTTTTTAAATTTCAGCCCATCAAATTCAAAACAATATTTTGAATTAAAGAATCAAAACAATATTGAAGAATATTTTTTAGAATCGATCGAAAAACTCAAAATCTTCCTTAAAGGAGATTTTCCTTTGCAATTAAGATGGGCTGGGCGTTTGAATCAATTGAATCAAAAAATGATGAATAATATCCAGGTATATGGTCTCCTGGTTAGCCTGATAAATGTAAGAAAAATTACTATATCCTATATTCAAAGGAAAGAAATGAATCTGGATATAATGACGAGGCGTTTAAATCTTACACAATTAACGAAAAAGGGAATATTAATTATGGAACCTGCCCGTCTATCTGTAAAAAATGACGGACAGTTTTTTATGTATCAAATCATAGGTATTTCATTGGTTCATAAAAGTAAGCACCAAAGTAATCAAAGATACCGAAAAAAAAAAAATGTTGCTAAGAATAATTTTGATGAATCCATTCCAAGACATAAAAGAAAAACTCTAAATAGAGACAAAAATAATTATGATTTGCTTGTTCCTGAAAAAATTTTATCGTCTAGACGTCGTAGAGAATTGAGAATTCTAATTGCTTTCAATTTGAATTTAAAGAATAGGAATGGTGTGCATAGAAATACAGTATTTTGCAAGGAGAACAAGATAAAAAACTGGAGTCAATTTTTGGATGAAAGTAAACATTTTGACAGAAAAAAAAATGAATTAATTAAATTAAAGTTCTTTTTTTGGCCTAATTATCGATTAGAAGATTTAGCTTGTATGAATCGCTATTGGTTTGATACCAATAATGGGAGCCATTTGAGTATGTTAAGGATATATATGTATCCATGATTTAAAATTTTGAGTTTCCTAATATATTCTGTTGTTCTATCAATCATATTTTTCATTTTTTCTTCTGTCCGTGATCTGTATATATCCATGTTATATGAAAGCAACCAGATGCACATATGCGCTGTCTTACATCCCAGTCTAGGATACTGCAATACTAAGGAAATGACGTAGGAAATGGCGTATCAATTAAAGCTAGAAATTAATCAACAGAATCTTCGTACTAAACTATTTGGTATCGTCTTTTTGTATCACTATCCAAATGAACTCCAAAATCGGATTGATTTATCTTAATTGATAAAATCAGGAGTCTATAAAGAAATTATGATTATTGTGTATACTACATTAAAATTTCTGACATTATTATTACTGATCAATAAAATAAATATCTGTAAAAAGGGGAGTGTGAAATTCTTTTATGGTAAAAAATTCATTTATTTCAATTATTTTGCAAGACCAAGAAGAAAACAAAGAAAACAGAGGATCTGTTGAATTTCAAGTACTCAGTTTCACCAATAAGATACGGAGACTTACTTCACATTTGGAATTGCACAAAAAAGACTATTTATCTCAGAGAGGTCTGCGGAAAATTCTGGGAAAACGTCAACGGTTGCTGGTTTACTTGTCAAAAAAAAATAGAGTGCGTTATAAAGAATTAATAGGCCAGTTGGATATTCGAGATAGAAAAACTCGTTAATTTGAAGAGTTAGTTTGAATTATTCGCTTAAAGTTTGATGAACTTCTTTTGGCTTTCAGCAATTCATGGAAGAATGAATCAGGAAAAACCTATGACTGTACCAGCTACAAGAAA